GCGGGGTTTTTTAAAACCGCCGGTGAGATACACACGAAATACGTGCAGGATTATCATTAGGACCATCATACTTGCCGACCATCGATGAACTGATCGAATTAACCACCCGAAGTTAGCTTCTGTCATTATGTATTGAACAGAGGCAAAAGCCTCAGTAACGGTCGGACGGTAGTAAAAAGTCATAGCAAACCCTGTAGCTACTTGTACTAAAAAACAAGTGAGCGTAATTCCTCCCAGACAATAAAATATGTTGACATGAGGAGGGACGTATTTACTAGTTATATCATCTGCAATCGCCTGAATCTCGAGACGTTCTTCGAACCAATCGTAGACTTTATTGAGATAGGTAAACCAAGAGACTCCCCTCCGAGAACCGTATATGAGAATTTCATCTCGTACGGCTCAAACAAAACCACCCCAATACTGGTATGGAATAGAAAATTGGAAACTTCTTAATTTTTTGATTCAATCTTACCTAAAGATACGAAAGAATCAAAATCAGAAAGCTATTCTTTGTGGTTATAATTAGAATGCCAAATAGAATGCCAAAAAATCAAGTCGACTCGCTTATCTTTATGTTGATCGTTACAGGCCTCTTGAATCTTCTATTTACCTATTTCATTTTCTTTGATTTGTTATTTTTAGTTGTATGTAATGCAGCTTTACTTTTGTTTTATTTATTATTGATAGGAATTTTCTTGTTAAGACCCTATGAATCAATTGAAACCTCAGATTCATACTAGAACCGCGATGATTCAATAAAACCTTCAAACTACGTCCAAAGATTTCATGAGTAAGAACCCTTGGATCATCATTTATTCAAGTTTGTGCTGTGAGTAAAATAAAAGCAGAAACGGGGAATTTGAAAGAAGAAAAATCTTGCAATTGCAAATTTTTTCTTTGGAAAAACTTTTTGAATCCGGCCACGGGGTCGTAATATTAAGTATGAATCATAGTTCGAATACTTCGTGATCTATTTCGTATATTCCGTGCTCCAGATACTAGAATGAATATCCGACGGGGTAAAACCATCTCGATCAAGACGACAGACCTATTCTCTGTACTATCAATAGGATCAATTAGAACAAGCCGCCCACTCATATTCCAGAAATACAGAAAAAAAATTCGCGGTCGAACTACCAATCAACTAAAATAAAAATAAAAATCCGCGACCTAAATGCTTATTTAAAAGGTAGTATTTTGCGGTTCTTATAAATTTCATTCTAATTCAGTGAAATTCCGTCCAGTAAAACGGACGAATTATAAATCTCCAAAATAATAGATAGGAATACCGCAAATAGAGCCATTGCGACACCCATCAAAGGAGTAGTTCCCCACCCAGGAGCCACTTTACCATATTCCGAATTCAAGGGTTTCAATAACCCCCCCGCAGAAGTTCTTTTTGGACGAGCTCTAGAACTGCCCTCAACTGTTTGTACAGACATAAATCCTATTTTGTATTCATTGAGATCTGTTGACTTTGTATACCATTCCGTTGTAAATAAACGATCTTAGCATGGATCCATTGTGGTCTTAAAAATTCTATAATAATGGAAACAGCAACCCTAGTCGCCATCTCTATATCTGGGTTACTTGTAAGTTTTACTGGGTACGCCTTATATACTGCTTTTGGGCAACCCTCTCAACAATTAAGAGATCCATTCGAGGAACACGGGGACTAGTTGAAGTTGAAGTAATGGGCCTCCCAATATTGGGAGGCCCATTACTTCAATTGAGATAATAAAAAATCATTTTGTTTTTTTAGTTGGAACTTTAGGCGGTTCTCGAAAAAAGATAGCGAAAAAAATGATCCCTAGAGTCGAGACTAAGAGGAATGTATAAACCAATGCTTCCATAAATTCGATCGTGGTTTCCAATTATAGCTTCCATACCTGTTTATTTGGGATCATCTCCCGGATTAAAGAAAAAAAAGAATCAAAAAGGCGGCGATTTAAATCCAGATTTATCCAGTACCTTATACCTTATTTAAAAATGAAAAATCACAAATAAAAAAATAAAAGCAGAAGCGAGAAACTCAAAATAGCGGAGCAATGCTGCATCAGACTACTTGTCTTCTTGTAGTTGGATCTCCGAGTTTTTGGAATACTCCAAATTCCACTTGAGAATCCAAATCCGGGTCAATACCAGCAAAAACATCTCTGAACAAGGTTCTAGCACCATGCCAAATGTGTCCGAAGAAGAAAAGCAGAGCAAATGAAGCGTGTCCAAAAGTAAACCAGCCCCTTGGACTGCTACGAAAAACGCCGTCGGATTTCAAAGTAGCACGATCTAATTCAAAAACTTCACCCAATTGAGCACGTCTAGCATATTTTTTCACAGTAACAGGATCACTATAACTCACACCATTCAGCTCACCACCATAGAACTCAACGGTTACACCTACTTGTTCGACACTATACTTCGATTCTGCCCTTCGAAAAGGCACGTCAGCTCGAACAATTCCATCTCCGTCTACCAAAACAACTGGAAATGTTTCAAAAAAAGTAGGCATACGACGTACAAAAAGTTCACGCCCTTCTTTATCTCTAAAGATAGGGTGTCCTAACCACCCGACAGCTATTCCATCCCCGCTATCCATTGAACCCGCTCTGAATAATCCCCCTTTCGCAGGATTATTTCCGATGTAATCATAAAACGCTAATTTTTCAGGAATTTTAGACCAAGCTTCTGATAAACTTTGATTTTCGGCTAGTCCAGCACTGACTCTTCGATATATTTCTTGCTGAAAGTATCCCTGATCCCATTGATAACGGGTGGGACCAAATAATTCGATGGGGGTAGTTGCTGAACCATACCACATAGTTCCAGCAACAACAAACGCTGCAAAAAAGACAGCAGCGATGCTGCTGGAAAGAACGGTTTCAATATTGCCCATACGTAATCCTTTGTATAGGCGTTGAGGCGGGCGGACACTGAGATGGAATAAGCCTGCTAATATGCCCAATGTCCCTGCCGCAATATGATGAGAGGCTATTCCTCCTGGAACAAAAGGATCAAAACCTTCCACACCCCATGCTGGATTTACAGATTGTACCTTTCCAGTTAGTCCATACGGGTCAGACACCCATATTCCAGGACCATACAATCCTGTTACATGAAATGTCCCAAAACCAAAGCAAGCCACTCCTGAGAGAAATAAATGAATTCCAAAGATTTTAGGCAAATCCAAAGAACGTTTTCCTGTACGGTCATCAACAAATATTGCTAGATCCCAATACACCCAATGCCAGATAGCTGCCAAGAAGCACAAGCCGGAAAACACAATATGTGCCCCGGCTACACCTTCGTAACTCCAAATACCCGGATTCGTTACCGTCCCCCCTGTAATACTCCAACCTCCCCATGAATCGGTTATTCCTAAACGAGTCATGAAGGGTATAACGAACATGCCTTGTCTCCACATTGGATCAAGAACTGGATCGGAGGGATCAAAAACTGCTAATTCATATAGAGCCATTGAACCGGCCCAACCCGCAACCAGGGCTGTATGCATTATATGGACAGCAATCAAACGGCCGGGATCATTCAATACGACGGTATGAACACGATACCAAGGCAAACCCATGGAACTACCCCTTTATTAATAAAAAATAGACACTATGTAACTTTATTGCATTGAAAAAAACTATGCTATGTACCCCTCTTTTTTTTTTTCAGGGGATTATCTCGAAAAAAGGATTAATATTTGTTCTATTCTTTTAGTAATAATGGAAGAGTTCGGTTCGTAGGAAAAACGAGAAGCAGATCTATTCTATACTCGATAAGTACCAATACGCAATGGGGGTTGATTACCTTTTCTATGAGCGAATGTATCCATATTTGGTCATCATTCAAAAGCCTATTCGTAAGAATTTTCCCTTATTTTATGAACTTAGTCAATCTATGTATAAACTAAGATAACCGCCACTATTATTAAGACAAGAAGCCCATTATTACGCTTCCACATCAAAGTGAACTAGAGTACTTAATTATTTTTTCTTTCATTTTATGCCTATTGGTGTTCCAAAAGTACCTTATCGAAGTCCCGGGGACAAGCATCCATCTTGGGTTGACATATAGTGCGACTTGTCAAATCTATTGGGTCATATGGGATTTCCCCATTATCTCCCCCGATCGAGATATCCTCTGTTTCGCCCAAAAAATTGATTGAATCATCAAAAATTTGTAGCGTGAAATGCAATGAAGTGCAATTAGATCTATTTCGTGAGGAAGTATCCCGATTAATATTAGCAATAAATCAATTTTATGGTCGTCTTGGCTGGACCAATAAAATGAGGTATCCAGGCTCCGTTTAGAAAAACCCAATCGGTAATATATCTATGATTATTACTTATATCATAAACTATTCCAGTTAGAACTTTATTCTAAAAGCGATCTCAAACTGTTAATCAACGGAATACTAAATATGATGAATATGTCAAATATTTGTCGGAAGACATGAAAGAAATGAATTAAAAAAGGAGGGAAATCATAGAAAAAAAGAGACGTGGTAGTGGGGTCGTTTGTCCTATATATGCAAATCAAAATCGGGCGGATCCTTACTCGGAGTAGAGCATAAACCTAAAAAAAGGGAAGAAGCCCATTCAATTCAGGAACAAGAAAATGGCATCGTGATTTTTGGATCGGATCTCGATGAAAAAATACATCAATGAAAAGTTAGTTCAATAAGTCGATAAGTTTAGTGAATTGCTTTTTTATATTAGAATATTATAGGTATAGGAAAACCTGCTAAACTCATCGTTCTTGAAAAATGGAAGAAAAGACCCCTCGATAGAAGGAGCCCACGATGAAAAAAGAAAGGAAGGGGGCTAGGAGCTACACATTGATTTTTTTTCGCAAGTTTTGTTGAACCGTATGCATCAAAAGATGCCTGTACGGCTCCGAAGGGATACTGTTTTATCCTAATCAACCGACTTTATCGAGAAAGATTACTTTTTTTAGGTCAAACGGTTGAGAGCGATATCTCGAATCAACTTATTGGTATTATGGTATATCTCAGTATAGAGAACGAGACCAAGGATTTGTATTTATTTATCAACTCTCCTGGCGGATGGGTAATACCTGGGATAGCAATTTATGATACTATGCAATTTGTGCGACCCGATGTACAGACAATATGCATGGGATTAGCCGCCTCCATGGGGTCTTTTCTCCTGGCCGCAGGAGCAAGTACCAAACGTCTAGCATTCCCTCACGCTTGGCGCCAATGAGTTTTTTATTTGAGAGAAAAAAGAAGACTATGCCTTCGCCATATGAATTCTTAATATTCAGTAATAATAGCATGGCACTTCGAATTCGATATGAAAATTGTTAGTGTTTTTTTTTTTCAAAATATTCGATTATGTATCGAAGCAGTAGTATGAGATAAAGGGGGGGTATTCCGAGTTTATCTTACCTATCGTAGGCCTATTGCAGCGCCACAAACTTTTTTCACGCCCGAAGGTTTTTAACAAGATTTATGGTATGAAAGAGTACGAAAATAAAGAAAAGAAACTTTGGGATTGCTGAATCACAAACGAAATAAATATAGAAAGCAACGGAGCCATCATAGTATTTTTGAACTCCTCAAAAAAAAGAAGGATGGTAATTGGATCATTTACCGATCTGGGTATAATAGAACCCCATATTTTCTCCTTGTTTGATGAAAGGTAAAAATAAAATTCCATTGGCGAGCCGTATGCAATGCGAAAAAATGCCCGTACGGTTGTTCAATTCTATCTTTTTCTTTATCTCTTCCCCTCGTCTAATCGTGCGAGATAGAGGAACCTTTTATTATGTTATAATATATCATCAGGGTCATGATCCATCAACCTATTGGCGCTTTTTATGGGGCACAAACGGGAGAATTTATCCTGGATACGGAAGAACTACTGAGACTGCGCGAAATCCTTACAATGGTTTATGTACAAAGATCGGGCAAGCCCTTATGGGTTGTATCCGAAGACATGGAAAGGGATACTTTTATGTCAGCAACAGAAGCCCAAGCTCATGGACTTGTTGATCTTGTAGCGGTTGGATAAAACATAGCAGTCACTTCTTAAAACATAGCAGTCACTTCTTAAGGGTTTAATATTCTATTAAGAAGAAATTCGTAATCCTCCGGTTAGGATCGATCTAAACCAGCCCATAATGGATAATTCAGCATGCCAACTATTAAACAACTTATTAGAAACCCAAGACAGCCAATCCGAAACGTTACAAAATCCCCCGCTCTGCGGGGATGCCCTCAGCGCCGAGGAACATGTACAAGGGTGTATGTGCGACTCGTTTCAATCATGGGCTGAGACAAAACAAAAGAAAGAAAACCAGTTTTTAAGTATCAATGATCCGTACCAGTGAATCGGATAGAATGGAAGAAGAAGAACCCCATTCACTATCGAAAAAAGGATCGATCTATCATATCTTTCTATTGTGTATGAAATTTATGGTTTCCACTGGCGCAAATTCCACCGCCTCAATTTGCAATTTAAGGTGAGAAAGAATTCCCCATTAGTAACAAATAGTTATCCATTAAGCGGGGGAAATACTATAAAAAAGCAGAAAGATTATCTTTCTACTCTTGCAAGAACGGACTAACAAGGTCAGCTACCCCACCAATCTTCATAATTAAATACCGTTACTGTATAAGGTCTATCTCGTTATGAAAGACCTATTACTAGAAAATTCATGGGTAGAGCCGAAGAGTGGTAACTGTACAAGTTACCAATAGAATTCATTAAATGAAAATGAAGGAAGTGGCTCCGGTGTATAGAGAGGGCCTCACCGTTTAAGAAGTAATCATAGAGACGACGGAACCCACAATTTCTTTATCTATTTACTACTTTATTTTTATTTTACTATTTTATTTCCAATGCCTCGACAAAAGGTAAAAGCGTGGTCGGGAAGGTTAGAGTAGCAAAAGCCATTGGAATTTTGATTTTATAAATTGGAAGAGTCCGTTTTGTTATTAATAGACTAGGAAAGGGGAAAAGAATAACTGAAAGAAAGGAAATCAATTAGTTATTCATCAAAGTTTCATTTATTCAATGACCAGAATTAGACGAGGATATATAGCTCGGAGACGTAGAACAAAAATGCGTTTATTTGCATCAAGCTTTCGCGGGGCTCATTCACGACTTAGCCGAACAATTACTCAACAGAAAATCAGAGCTTTGGTTTCGGCTCATCGCGATAGAGATAGGAAAAAAAGGGATTTTCGTCGTTTGTGGATCACTCGAATAAATGCAGTAATTCGCGGAAATCGGGTATCCCATATTTATAGTATATTAATACACAATCTGTATAAGGCGCAGTCGGTTCTTAATCGTAAGATACTTGCACAAATAGCTATATCAAATAGGAATTGTCTTTATATGATTTCCAATGAGATCATAAAATAAGGAAATTGGAAGGAATCCATTAAAATTTTTAAACAGAGTTCTCTGAAGAATGAACTCCAGTAAGAGGAAGGTAGAGTAGAAATAATATGATAAAGTCGTCAAAATGAGCGAACACGCTCAAAAAAAAGATTTATTTTATTCTTCTTCCCCAATTCTTTTTTTTCTTACGACACGACTGCTTCTCGGATTTTTTGAACAAAACATCCATCTGTGTTTGAGTTCGGATTGGGATTTTGATTTAATTGTTTAATTGAAGAGTAAGCCTATTTTTTTCTGGTTCGAAGGCCGGGAGTTCTAGCGGTCAACCCACTTCTTTCAAATTGTTTCTCATTATTAAGAAAAGGTAACGAAGATAAAATACGAGCTTGTTTTATAGCAATAGTAATTAATCGTTGTTCTTTTAAGGTCAATCTATTCACCCGTCTAGATAATATTTTTCCTTGTTCACTAAGAAATCGACTAATTAAGGTCATGTTTCTATAATCAATTCGATCCCCCGATTGGATCGGGGGCAAACGCCTACGAAAAGATCGCTTGGATTTAAGAAAGAGTCGCTTGGTTTTATCCATAATTTGTTTATTCCTTATCCCTAAAATCCCATTTAGATGAAATCAAAAAATGATTTATAGAATCAATTCGAGGATTTGGTTTGTCTAGATTTATTTATTTGTTTCTATTTAAATGTATGAAATAATATAGATATATATCTATATTATTTTTTCATGTTCCTTGGAGGGGTGACACACAAGCACGCGGCTTCGACTCTATCTATTTTTTTATCTCCCCATGAAGTGCATGCTTGTAACAATAGGGACAGAATTTTCTCAATTCCAATCGACCGGGTGTATTGTGTCGATTCTTTTGAGTAATATATCTGGAAATACCCCTAGATTCCTTATTAACACCGTTTCGAACACAACTAGTACATTCCAAAATAACCCTTATTCGGACATCTTTACCCTTGGCCATGAACCTCCTTGGGGTTTTTGATTCACCCAACTTTTCTATTTTCCGACCCGAAACGAATAAGAAGCGCGGGAAAAAAGAGAAGTAGCTAACCACTCAAAAAAAATTATGAAATAAAGATTTTATTGCAATCAATATAGTAAATAAATAGGAAATAATAAGTAATACAAGAATTTCTAACGATATTGCTAATCCCAGTACAGTATTTCATTTAAGTATCTTGTAGTGTAGGATACTCTTACCCTAGCCACATTTCCATTTCCGCTTTCTTTTATTCTTGTAACTGTCTATTTTCTTTTAACTTTTAACTGGATAATTAATTTAATTGGAGCCTCAACCCGAGTTTCGTTGAGGTTGAAGCCACTTTTTTTCTTTCGCTTTCCTCCTTTATGCTATCTATCTAATTGTAAAACAAAAAAAAAACGAAAAGAGGGGAACGAGAGATTAGTCACAAATATTTAATTCTAGCTCTAATCTTCTTCACTCCGTTCCAGTTCAATAACTAGAATGAAAAAAAGGGAAATGTCAATGCGTCGGGGAATAAACGGTTGATTTCTATCAATAACCCTGCTAAAGACCCGAACCATAGAGTACTTAGTACCGGTGCCACGGAAAGATATGTTTTTAGATCTCGCATTGAAAATCCTCCTTCTTTTTTGTTTTTGTATTCCCTATTGGAATATATTAGGGTAAGAGATGTATATGTAGTTAAGGGGCATTTGTATTTGTGTGCGGAATTCCTAATTAAAATATTAAAATTGAAATGCGCAATGATTTGGTAGATAAGACTTTATTTTATTTTTTTTTCTTAAAGCAGAAAAATGGGTCACTTTACGCCTGAGAATTCCCAAGAAAAATAATAATTTATTATTATTATATGGTATATGATATGAGACTAAAAACAAGAAAAGGCAAGATCCATTTTGCATATCACTAGAGGGAATAAAAAAATAAGGATGTGGAAAACAAGACGTGGATTCTTTACAATGATACCGTAGACCAATCGAAAGGGATGTAGCGCAGCTTGGTAGCGCGTTTGTTTTGGGTACAAAATGTCACGGGTTCAAATCCTGTCATCCCTACCAATTACCGCTCAGAGCAGCAGTAACGCGAGATCCTTTTTTTTTAGATCGATTTCATTGTGACATACATCATTTTTCATTTTATGATATATGATAGTATACACATACAAGAATTGTTGGGGTAAAAAAAAAGGAATCTCCTTATTTACAGTCTTTTGCGTTGTGATAAGAAAGCGCTCTTAGTTCAGTTCGGTAGAACGTGGGTCTCCAAAACCCAATGTCGTAGGTTCAAATCCTACAGAGCGTGATTCCGCTCTTGTCGTCTTAGATCTAAAATCACACGCACTGAACTGAAATAATTGAACATCAATCTGAATTTGACCCCGACCTCCCCCTCGGATTAAATTAAAGAAAGGAGGGGGTCAGTTAAAAAAAGAGATGCTAATTAATCAAAGGTCCAACTGATCACCGCGTCTGTATTGTAAATATGCGGTTACGAATAATCCAGCCAAAGTAATAGGAATTAGACCTAAGACGATTCCAAATAGAAAGACTTCAATCATTTGAATTTTATTTTTTTTTGAAAGGTTAAAAAGAGAGGTAATATCTATC